ATGGTTTTCAGTATGTCTCCAGATAGGGCCCCACTAGTTCGGCTAGCTAGTGAGCGGTTCTTTCGGGCGAGAAGCAGGCCGGGCCCTACGGGCAGGCATCTCCCGCAACGCAAGCTGCATTGTTCGCCACCACCCGATAAGCAAAAGATTCGAGAGTTCCAGGCTGAAAATACATGCATAGATAGTGGTCTAATGACAAGGGCCGACGACGGAAGCTCGGGACAGAGCCGTATGATGCGGAAGTCTCACGTACGGTTCCCTGAGAAGGGAGTGGCTACCTACTGGAGCTTCGACCAACCACCACCGGTCAATTCCGCTTTGGGGCCACCCCTTACTCTACCATTATTATAGGGGTATGGGGTTCGAGACAAAGAAAGATCAAGGCAGCATATCAGTTTTTCCTTTATACTTTACTTGGATCTGTTTTTATGCTATTAGCTATTCTCTTGATTCTTCTCCAAACAGGAACCACCGATTTACAAATATCATTAACCACAGAATTTAGTGAGCGGCGCCAAATCTTTCTATGGATTGCTTCTTTCGCCTCTTTCGCCGTCAAAGTGCCTATGGTACCAGTTCATATTTGGTTACCCGAAGCTCATGTAGAGGCACCTACGGCAGGATCCGTCATCTTGGCAGGAATTCCTTTAAAATTGGGAACCTACGGCTTTTTAAGATTTTCAATACCCATGTTTCCCGAAGCGACACTTTTTTCCACTCCTTTCATTTATACTCCAAGCGCGATTGCTATAATATATACTTCCTTGACCACTTCAAGACAGATCGATCTTAAGAAGATCATTGCTTACTCCTCAGTAGCCCATATGAATCTGGTGACTATTGGTATGTTTAGTCGGGCGGCGGCCGTTAGGTCACCTATTTTGAGTTATGGACACACAAGGCCAAAACATGTGTGCCGGGCGTGCGACCCATCAACCTACTAGCAATAGGGGAGAAAACATAGCATGTCGCAATAAAAGCTTGATTCGAGGCGTCAGCAAAAGACTGCCGTCTGTTCCAAAAACAAAAGCCCCTCCGCGCCCCGGGACGGGAGTGGAAGACGGCCCTACGCGCAGGCAACAGCAGCACCGGCTCCACGAAGTCAGAATCGAATCTTTCTGTTGGCTTTCCCAATTCATTCGTGAATAAGAATAATGAAAGGGCTAGAAGCGTCAGCTTCTAGCTGCTTCGCCTACTTCTTATTTGGATGGCTATGTTGGCGTGGCGAAAATGAACGAAAAGCGAGATGAACGTGCGATTTTCAAATCGATTGATAGAATCTGATCAAAAGAGTAGGAAGAGAGGGAATCTATCAATAATAAGGGGAAATCCCCTATTTCTATCTAGACAACTATCTATTTCTTTTTATCAGAAAGAAATCGATATGTATCTGATGGAGTCTACATCGTACGTAGAGCGCCTAAGCGCTTTTTGGGCCAGCTCAGTTCTCTTATCCATCGGTCCAATGCACTGGGCTCATCTCATGGAGCCAAAATTTGTTGTTGTTCGCCGCTTCGACGCATTCCCTTCTCTCCCCGGCATCGTCCCACACAGAAAGAAAGAGCGCAGAGCCCCGGCCCGACCTGTAGGTCCGCTAACGTAAAGCGAGGAGTTGAGCCTGAACTGGCGAACCGAAGGTGCTTTCGGAACCATACTTCCTACAGCTAACACGTGTCCAGTCCAGCGGGAACGCGCAGCGCAAATGAACGTGAGCTGCTATACCGAATCCCCCGCTGGCCATCGGGGACCGAGTGGTAAGGCCATGATCTGCAGGGGAACGGATCACTCATTCTTCCATTGGGGACAGGTGCACGAACGACAACTCCAAACGTCACACATCCGCCGCCTACCTACCGTTTAGGTGGCACCAGCGAGATCCAGCTAAGGTAAGGCGACACGAAGTGTCGCGGCTGCTCCACACCGCCGCGGTCTCATGAACCGCTCCGTCGCCTTCCCGCGCGCGAAGCGAATGGGCCCTGTGCGTCAGTTTCGGGGCGGGGGGGGGCGAAGAGAGAGCAGAAGAATGATTCATTTGGATCGACGAGCCCCAAAACTCAGAATCAATGGAATGTCTATCTATCCATGAACATCTATTCTATCTCTCTATACATATAGAAGTCTTTTATGGCATGATATGATCGCCTAGCCCTAGCCGCATATCAGCTGCGCCCCATATGCGGGATTTCTCTTGGATCAGATCTTTCCCTTTTTTCGGAAGCTTTTTTGGACCTAGCGAAAGGGACTCCAAGCCTTCTCGCAAGCAAGCGCGAGAGAAGTAAGCAAAGTCAAAGCTTTGCCAGAAGCAAGACGAGGAAGCGGAGCTCTCGTACTCGTATAAGCGCTAGCTTCCCCCGACCGACTAAAAGAGTCGCGACCTATTTTGATTCAAAAGAAAAGCGAAGGCGCCCCGGGTGGCAAACGGCTTTCTATCATAGTTGCAAGGCTTCCAAACCGTCAACTACTTAAGTACCAAAGGCTGCTTTCGCTTGCTTTCATAAGTGGGCTGTTCACTACAAGCTATCAGCGAGGTAATAAGATAAGTCGACGTTCAATCTCTAAGGCGGCTTTCCGCTGATAACGGAATAGTCTTCGTATCCAAGAACAAAGGCCCTAGCTTATAGAGTTCGCTGCTTTTCCCAGGTCGGAAAAGGGCTTATACTGCTCGCATATATTCATTCAGTACCAATACAAACTACAACTACACCAAAGTAGAAGGGCCACTATATAAGCTAAAAGTAGCCTCTAGTAGTCGGCCGCGTCACAACAAGAGATAATTAGCCTTATGAATGGAATCTCCAGTAGGGGGCTCCGCCCGCCCGCCTACCAATCAAAGAGGCTGAGAGTAAGCGTAAGCTCACCCGTAAGGTAAGCTCGAGGAGCTTCCCTTCATTCGCTTCGCGGGAGCCGCACAGCACATAGCTGGAAGTCAGAGGGCCCATACTACCTGCCAACCCTTCGCTCCGAGGGACCGTAAATCGGAAAGCGCCTTCTAAACCACCCCATTCATCCAAAAGAGAAGGGGCCTATGTATTTTCATAACCCCTGCAGATTTGACCCTATCTACACCCGGCGCCAATCTCCTATCGGTCCTGCCATCACGCCGCAGAACGAGAGCTCGTGTGGAACCTTTTCTTTCTGGCGTAACAGCGGTGGAACGTAACAAAATCGCGTAACATAAGGGCCGGAAGTACGGTAAACTCGGCCAAAATATGACACTCGGAGGGCCCCCGCCCCTTCTTCTTCACTTCAGTAAAGCCAACCTCTTTGTCGCCAGTGCTGACGCAGTGCGCACGTAGATAAGGAAAGCTAAATCCCAGTGGTGGGGGGGGGCCGGTGCCTTTCTTTTACGGCCTAAACTCCTATTTGTCAGCCGTGGGGAACTACTGCTCGGTCGGGGGAAGGGAAAGGCGTCGGGCCTACCTATCCCGACCCGATAGGACCTCATAAAGGCAGTCACGAGAAGTTCCACCGAGCCGAAGGGCTTCTGTACGTGATCGTATTATATCACGTCGTCTCGTCCCCGCTGCATTGAAGAGTACCTATGCACTATGTTCCGGTTCACTGATAAGGAAGATAGAGTTGGGGTGGGGGTCTACGATGTGATACTGTAGTATGACGGGGGGGGATACATACTAACTATGGGTAGGAAGCAGGAACCATTATGTAAATAACTTTGGGGGGTTACAGATCTCTTATACTACCATCGATCGACAGAACGGAACGACCAGAAAAAGAAGTGAAGTTAGAAAGCCGTATGATAGATGGTAAATATCTTGTACGGTTCGGGGGGTAATCGGCGTACTCTGATCAGTGGGGGGGAATCTTTGGCTCTATCGAACATACAGGGAATTGGAGGTAGCATTCTACCGATGTTAAGTCATGGACTGGTTCCTTCAGCCCTTTTTCTATGTGTTGGTGTTCTATATGACCGACATAAGACTCGACTTGTTAGATATTACGGAGGTTTAGTGAGCACCATGCCGAATCTCTCTACCATTTTCTTCTCTTCTACTTTGGCCAATATGAGTTCACCTGGTACTAGCAGCTTTATCGGGGAATTTCTCATCTCAGTAGGAGCTTTCCAAAGAAATAGCTTAGTAGCCACATTATCAGCGCTTGGGATGATTTTAGGCGCGGCCTATTCCCTTTGGCTATATAATCGTGTGGTTTCTGGAAATTTAAAACCCGATTTCCTCCATAAATTCTCCGATTCAAATGGCAGAGAAGTTTCCATATTTATACCTTTTCTTGTTGGAGGGGCGACCGTCCGTTGAACTACCAAATAAAAAAGGGTAAACCAATGTGATCATGACATTGTAGGTGCTTGCGATGGGACGGATGCGACTTCCCTCAGTTGGTTTGGGTGGCATAGCCCGTTGCAGAAGTCTCCCCTTTTTTTGATCCATTTCTTTATTAGAGAGCCAAAGCTTGACTTTACTAAAAAAATAAGGCTCGCGGAGGGTCGTTCACGTTTTTTGGCTGAGCCCTATCTTGCTGGGTGGGACCGAGAGAAATAAAGGACGGGGGGATGCATGGTACTTCTCGACCATGTCTCCGAGGGACAGTTGAACGAGCGACTCATGAATGCTGCCGGGTCGGACGAGCCAATAACTCGAACGCGTTCGGTCTGTTTTTTGAGCAAGAATCACAGCGTTACCTTACCTTCACTATGATACGGACTCCAAGTTCTTATGGCGGAGCACGAGGAGATTTACCATCAATATGATGATGGGAATGGAAACCAGAAGCACGACCGGGGTCTTCGTGGTCCAAGATAATTAAACCATCAATAACAGTAACGTAAGCATGAGACTTTTTGGTAGTACCGGTGAACCAGATGGCCGCGGCGATAGAATCTGGGACGGAGGACTCGTAGTATCTCTCTAGATCTGGCAAAAGCGAAAGACCCCCTAACGTAATTCGAATGGGGGCTGACCGCTGAGCCCACTCTGGCCTCGCATGGCGGGCCCCCGTCCCGTGGTTGCGAGCTGGAGCTGCCATAGCTTATGGCTCGAGCAATAGTGGGCCCCAGCAGAGAGTCAGGATAACGAGCGCTCCGCCCGTCAAGCGGGCGGCAAGAGCAGCGGGCAAGTGCTTGGTAGGCCAACAGCCCAGTGAACCGGGCGGGGCACTCGACGAAAGGGGGACACATCACGCAAGTACGAGAAATTGGCCCCGCGGAGCTTTATTAAAAGAAAAGCAAGGACCACTACGGGAGGTCAAACCAAGGACCTATGGAAGTCGGGGCTCGTCCCCGGTCAATATTGGATCAAACAATAGGGGGCCGTAGCACTGACCTCTTTTTTTATTTTATTGATTCAATACAATAGGGGAAAAGATCATACAGTTCCCTACCGAGACAACAGAAACTCTCATTGCAAGCAACCTAAGCGGGCTGGGCATACCTCTTCCGTGCGTCTTTCTCGTGGCGGAAACAGAACAACAGGGAAAGACCCGGCCGACCTGCCCTTTATTTATATTCCTCGAGGGCGAGCTTTATTTAAGAGAGAATGGGGAATGAATAAATGAATAGAAAGGCTTCCGTTTCCGTTCTTGGTTGGGGGGCTTTCTTTCGGGCTCCTCTCGATCTTATTCGTAGTTGGGAAGGGGGAAGGAGTCTAAATCAATGGACATTAATGAACCATCATTGATGGACGTTGCACATGACACGATCGACTCGACGGTCCGGCGCGGAGAGAGGTTGCTTACTCTCCCTAGTAGCGAAGGAAAAGGGCAGGGCTTTTTTCGTAGTGGGCGGGTTTCATGAGATCTATGCCGGCCGTCGGAATCAAATGAAGGTCGAAGGACCATTCGATTCATTAAGGGGCATAGCGGCGCCCTCGCATGGCGCTATTCCCGAACCTAGCAGCAGACGGGCGGGCCGGGCCCGAATTCAGACCAGACTCTTCTTTGTTTGAGCTGCTCCCACGCACGCAGACCAGAAGATCTCAGTTGTCCTGGGCTGAACAGACAAGTATGTAGAGATCTTCGTGGGACCGGGGAGGGAGTCGTGATCGATCTTTTCTAGGATTCCTTATCACGCCACGCACGGAGATCCCTCCATTGATAGATAAGAGGGCTCCCCCCAGAGACTCTTAAAGGTTAGGTTACTACCTGCCTCTACGGAAGAGGTGTACTTTGTACCGCCCGGAGGTCATATAGATCGAAACCCGGATCGGATCGATAAGAACGAAAGCCTTTGGTACTTCGGTAGGGTGAGCAGCCCTTAAACCAAAAAAAAAAGGCCTCCTTCCCCGATTTCTGCATTTCATTCTCTATTCGGCCCGCCTCAAACAAAATGAGAAAAAAGGAGAGGCCTTCGCATTCCTAATCCGGTAGGGCCGGCCGGCTTTGTTTGCCCCGGCTTGGCGAATCGCATCCCCCCGCAACGACATTCTTTGTGCGCCCCGTCACCGTTCTCGCTCAGTGTTTGCAACGGCTGGGGAGGCAGTCGTAGAAGCGAAGCCTATCGCCGAGCCGACCAAAAAATACGAAATTGGGCCCCTTCTATGAAATTGGATGGAATGGTCCAGCCCACCCAAGAACGCTTATGTCATATGGGAACTCAACTCATGGCTGGAAACAATCCTTATGGTTTTTTATATCCGGTAGGAATAATAAGAATCAAAGTCCAGGTTGGTTGGTGAGCCTAGTGATAGGAGACTATCTAGCTTGGTTCGGAGAGCACTTGTTGGGTTAAAGATTTTTTTGTTGCTAAATGTTACGGCCTAAATGCTGAACTATTGACCCTACTTGTTCGGATGGGTGTTCACCCCAAAGTGTTCCCGGACTGCATGCATACATCCGTAAGTAACTTAGTGCAACATGGCAAATTTCATTGAGAGGAATCAGAAAAGAAAAGAAAAACGGGTCAACATCTTAATGTTGAGAGATTGTCTCGGGGAAGAAAGGAACTGAGAGCATTGAAAGTGACGGAGAATTTGCCCCAAGAGGCGAAGACACTCTAAGCCAATCGAACAAAGTTTGAAGTCCGGGTAGGGTCAGCTAGGATCGGAATTCTATTTGACCTTACCGAGCCGATAGGTGAAAGAGCGCAGCCAAATCTGACTCGTAGTTAGAAAAGAGAAGTGTAGAGAAAACCTTATCTCAGGTCAAGTCCATTTATGTTCAATTCACTAGTGATACACTTTCATAAGCAAGAGAAGAGAGATTTATTTTAACATAAGTCTTTCGAGATGCTGCGTAGTAAATGAAATATAGTATAGAAAGAGATTCGTCTTGTAAGAGCAGGTTGAAGCTACTTATTTTTATTCAATTTAGTAGCTAAGCGCTAAATCATTTGACAATGCCGATCTAATATGTCAATAGTTCCTAAATCAATAGGAAAGTCGCCCAAGGGTCGTAGAGTCGTTGTCGGGTTGGAGGGAGGGGCGGTAACAAGACTAAACAAATAAGGAAGGGGAAGTACTTTAAGAGAAGAGAAGAGTAAGGCCCATGCTTTTCGTCCCAAGTGGAATGCCAAAAGAAGCAAGCAAAGGGGCGTAGCCGTGACTCTCGAAAGTCGTCTTTTGTATCGCGTCAAGAGAAATGACATAGATAAGATCATTGCTTGAAGAGTTTCATTGTCGAATTGATCTCGGAATTGGATCCCATCCCAATAGTAGCAGCTGCCCAAAGGTGCTTTATGAAAGCAGCAGTGAAAGTACGATTGATTTCGTCGATCGCCGCTTCTTGCTTTTTTTTGCCTCTCTGGCTTGACTACTCTGCTTGTTTAACACAAGTGTGATTTAACCTTCACGGACTACTTGACTACCCAGCAAGCTCCGGCTCGAAAGCAACAAGCAACTCCTTGAGCTGCGCGAATGTTAGCGCTCACGTTTGATTGTATTTAGGCTTTTAGAAAGCACCGGGCTTTTTCTCGTGAAACCATAAAATTCTTCAATCGGCAAAAAGGATCGGAAGTCTGATAAGGCTTTAATTTAAGAGATGGGCGGTAAGAAAGAGTCACTCAGTAAATCGGTGGATCACACACACTTGTTAGAGACAGGGACACGCCTGACTATTAAGAAAGTATACAAGTGTTGAAAGAATGAAGTCTGGGGACAACGGGAAACGTGAGGAATGGGATCCCCAAACCCGCCCTATAAGTTCGCAAGCAAGGGACATGCCGAACACCTACCCTTACAACTAAGTCCAACGCGAGGACTTTTAATTGACGATGCGTTCCGTCGTCAGCAAGCGGTGGCCGACGACGGCCCTTTTCCCTAAATATCTTGGGAAGCGAAGAGGACAGGGTCACAACTCGTTCGGTAAGATTCTCCCGAAGGTAGGCATTTACCCAATGAGATTATGAGTCTCTCAATTATACGTGTTTTAGGGAGTTGAACGTCTTATGAGTGGCCTATGTGAATATAAGCCAGGAGCAAGGATTCCGGAAAGTGGAGCCGGCTCAGGATCCAAAGACGTTCAAATCCAGTTCCAATCTGGATATAAAAGTGAGATCTCTTTTAGTCCGGTCTTCTTTTCTCTTTTGAGTCAGGTTCTTAAGACAGGACAGGAAATCGGGTTTTCTGAAGAATCTCTCTTCCGGCCTATTAAGTAAAGTAAGTAAGTTCGAGATCTAAACTGGACCTGAGAGAGACTAGACTTCTAGTAACAGTAGGTGCGCCTTCAGTTGAGGAGAGCTGTTCACAAGCAGTGGTTATGAGTTCTTTCTTGTTTCGGTTCAGAAGAGGCTACGCACCTTCAGTTGCACTAGTGGATTGAATAACCTTTTTTTTGAGTGAGTGAGTGCCAACAAAGTGCATGTGTTGTTGGTGGAGAAAAACACGAATTTCGATAGGCTGGAAGACTGATTTATACATTTATACTATTTTATACTATAATATAAGTAGGACAAACGCCTTAAATTCAAATTGAAATGAAATTTATCCACTTATCCAAGGAATCTCTTTCTTGGGATTTGTATTTGAGAGAGAGAGCTATCTTAGGTCAGTTTCGTTAGTCATGGTTGAACTTTTATAGGTAAGAAAGTAGTCCCGTATGAAATTCATAAACCATTCATATCTGGCACTCACGGAGGTCAATCTTAAGTGTTGGAAGCTACTGCTAAGGTACTCCCCCTCATCTAGAAAGGATAGGCAATTGAGAGAGAATAGGGCGAGGGACCGCTTGGAAGAAGCACCTTTCCTGTGCTTGTCTTGTATCACGGTATACCGAAGATATGAGTCAAAATAGGTAACAGAAGGGGAGGGATTGTTTTCTTAGTGAAGGCGAGCAGCTTTCATTTTTTTTTTTAGAATGAATGGTAGGGCGAGTAGGCGGTTCGTATGATTCCTCATCCTCAGAATAAGAAGTAGGAGGATACGCAGAGCAAGAGCTCTTGAAGCCCCTGGGCGCGCCTCTTAATTCATCCATTTAGGCCCTCCCCGGAACACGTAGATCCAGGGAACCTGGCTCGGGAAGAGCTTCTTACTAGTAGGGGCGGAGCACAGTAAGAGAGCCCAATCTCTGAAATAGAGCTTAGTCTCTCCATAGTAGTATACTAGTAGAAGGCGTAGGTTATGACTTGATCCAATAGAGTCAGAACACCTTTCTATCTAAAAGAAATGTTGCTCGATGAAACGATCCAGATTCCACACTATGCTGTGGGCTGGGGAGAGAGCTGCTCCGCGAAGCTGGGCGTTCAGTCTTCTTATGGTTAGAAAGAAAATAAGTGATGGACAACCTTAGTCTATGCTCGTGAGCCGTCAAGTACCAGTCTCGCAACTGGCGCAAAAGGATCGGTACTTCACTTGCTGATCGTTCGCGAGTTGAACTCGCTCTCTTGCCACGCCTTTCACTCACTCGCTCACGTCGGACGTGATCACTCTTTTTGTTTGGAGGATCATTCGTTCTTCACTCTCTTGCTCCGCAGGGCAGGGAGCGCAGCAAGGTAGGTGCATATTATCATATAGAAACAAGCGAAGCGTAGCGATTCGTACTACCGTCAAAGTTTCGCTAACCGGCAGGCAATAGAGCCCGCCGATAGGCGCAAGCAAGCGTAGCGAATCACATAGATAAGCCCCTACCTGCCAGCTCGCGGATAGATAGGGCGAGCGAAGCGCGAAGGGGATGGATGTCTGAGCGGTTGAAAGAGTCGGTCTTGAAAACCGAAGTATTTTTAGGGATACCGGGGGTTCGAATCCCTCTCCATCCGCGAAGTCATCAGTTCTCTCTTGCGTTATCTATAGATAAGAACGAATCGGATCGACTCGACTGATATGATAGATGGAATGGGGAGCTTGTCTTATGATTTAGTTAGAAGTCTCCCTTTCGTTATCTTCTGCTCCCCTTGGGGGGTTGGAGAGGGGGATTTGCTCTTCTAACTGAACACGTTATTAAAGATGAAAAGGAACGAAGTAGCTCAGTTCTTACGCTTTGAAGATTCGATAGGTAGAGTAAAGCATAACGCTAGCCTTCCGTGATCCCAGTCGCATTCGATCTTTCATAAAATCGTAAGGACTCCACTAAGCCCAGGCTATGATCACTTCACACCAAGCCGGCAGCTCGAGGGTACGGGTCTTTCTAATGAATTTACATAAATAAGAGAGAGAATAGCTAAGCCTTCTGATGAGCCAAGATCAAAAACTAGAAAGGGCATTTTGGTAGTAAAGAGAGAGCCCCGATCAGTAGATAGAGATGGCCTTTACTTTAGCAAGAGGCGTGACCGATAGTCCAAGGCACGGAGTTGCTCGTATAAGGGTTTACGACAGACCTCTAAGAGTAGTGGGTTGTAAACAGATTCGAAAGAGTCTGGGTCTTTGAGACTGACCTTGTCAGGAGAGGGGCGAAGCAGCTCGACCATAGGGGGAGGGGTGGTCACTCGTATAAGTCACAGCCCTCCCTTGGGTCGCCTTCTAAGATCAAAAGCTGGAGAATCCTATGTAGTTCGTTCCCTTACGGCTGAGACTCTGGAATTCAAAACCCTCGCCTGTTGGCTTTCGCTCCCGGCTTCCCTATCGGAAATAGTATTCCAACTCGTTTTCGTACGAACGTGATTTAGTTGCCCAAGCCCTCTTTCTGCTACGAAAAAAAGGCACCCTCTTAAAGGAAAGTCAGTCGAGACCCACCTCTGGACTATAGATTTACCACCATTAAACCGTGACAACTGAATTGGGCGACTCGAAACCTGTCTCCAACCCTCATTAAACATTATCCGTCTTTCTATCACTAGTAGGTCCTGGCGAACCCGCTTTTGAAATAGCTCGACCGATAGGGAAAGGGTTACATCCGCGAGAGGGTAAGCGTGTAGGGGGGAAATCACGAAGACGGGCCACACATACTTGGCTTTACGCGATAGGGCACTTTTTTAAGACTTTCACCTTTTGAAGCTCACTTGACAGAGGGGTAGCAGGGGCTTTGGAATCACGCTCTAAAGATAAGGTAATAGTTCCATACAAGGAGCGATAGATAGCTCGACTAGAAGGAAAGGATCTTTGGAATTTCATAATGGATACGAATCAGGTCTTCTTCCCCTCTTATCTTATAAGTAGCTATCCTTATGATGAGCCAAGGAATAGAATGGATCGGTAGGAATGATCAGTTGAAAATGACGCATAAGATAAGTCAAGTTCACCGGCTTTCAAGCCTCTTTGCATGATTCCATGTAACTGATTCGTACGAGGCCTCAAACAGGGGAAAAAGATCTTCGTATATATGTCACTGAAACAATCTGTTCTGTCTCTGTTTTATTTTCGGATTCCGAAGATGAGCCGGTCGACGCAGGGGGACCCAACCTCAGATAAAGATGTCTCCGACGCGACTTTCTCGGCAAGAACAACTTTTTCTATTGTGATTTTTTTGGCAAGAGACAAAAGAGAGATTTTATATCAGTCAAAAGCGGATACCGCCCCCCATGCTCCCACGGTCCGCTTACCGAGGTGCGGAGCGGGCCGGGGCCAGAGCAAGTCACGTTGGGGTATAGAGCCGTAAGCACGATGGGGGGTTTCAGAGGACGTGCTCGTACGGTTCATAGAAGGGTATGATAGTTGATTGTTGGGAACTTTCACTCCTCTATATTCGAAATATGCCTTTCTAGGAGCATTACGATCTGCAGCTCAAATGGTCTCTTATGAAGTCTCTATTGGTCTTATTCTTATTGTGCGCCTTGTGAGCGCGTTTGGATCCGCGAAGGCAATCGCTCGGATGTTCCCCTAACCCAACCCGGGAACGAACCGGAGGGAACCGCAGCATGGGGAATGTCCGCGTCTCGTCGCAAGGCGTGTTTTGAGTTGTGGGTCATAGGGCGGGCAGCTTTTTCTGATCAAGGGCCGGGGCACAAGGGTCCTGGTACTATCCAGGTGCGAAGAACCCCGGAGGTGACTGCAATGAGCAGAAATCTCACTCACCGGCCTAAACGACGAGCAAACACTCGAACGTGAGAGCAAGGGATCGCCCAACGAATGGACGAACTCCAAGGAGGGAGGCAAAAACCATGCTTTCAGAGAAGTGGCGGTCCGAATCTTATCTGCGAGAATAACTGACTAAGCCGTGCCATAAGGCCCATTCTCCAACTCCAAACGGAACGGGGCCAAGCCTTTAGGTTGTTTAAGGAGGTTGGGTGACAGATCGGCCATAGGAGTACTCCGGGGTATAAACCAGGGCAACAAATGTCGAGCATACGACGATGCCGCCCGTTTTCATTTCATGGAAGTCCCCGGCAGAGGAAAGGGCTGTAGGTGATGGCACGCTTTGCTTCTTATCTGGAGAGGGGCGCTGAAATCGTTCGGGTCGTGCGTGGCAGCTAGTATAGATTCAGGCGGGCGGCCGCGGGACCTATTCTCTTAACTGGAGAGGTGGCAAGGCTGAATAGGAAAGGGGCCGACTGATGAGTGCCTTTTTTTTTTTAGCCTTTTTCTTTTTTATATTTTTTATAAAGGCTCTCATGTGAAGCTAACATGGCTGGCTACATACAAGTATAGCCAAATCAAGATGAGACGGGACGGACGGTCAGAGGCCGCCGCGGGACTACCATAGGAAAGCAAAGCCCGCCCCCGCTAGCTAACATAGAAAGATATTCCCAGATAACAGTAGTCTGTCTCTATGTGAATCTCTTCCCGACCAGGCCAGGCCGAATCGGGCCACCACGTCGGGATGGGAATGGCTCAGCCCACATGCATTATTTGATGAAAGCACTCCAGTCGCCTCCTCGAAGTGGCTTGTCAACCACGTTTTCCCTCCCTAAAAAGAATGTTCCAAATGCCCTTCCTTGGGCAAGACAGCAATGAGTAGTTCGCTCCAGGACTCCATTCCCTCGAGAGCAGGATGCCGACCGAGATGGAGCTGGGAGCCAACCTAGACTTTCCTGGGGCTTGCCCCAACACCTAAAGAAAAGGTGGGCGCCGAAAAGTACGCAGCCCAGCCTCTTCAAGAAAGCTTTGCTTGGTAGGCGCTGCCTACTCACTCAGACAATGCTCTGAACACGAAAGTGTGCAGTTCCGCCCCCTTCTCCCGAGTCACAGGTAGCGCCTAGGAAAGCACGGACGAGCCACATGCAGGGAAACTTGCACGTGTGGTTCTGGCCGGGGACTCCGGTATACTGTACTAATATGTGTGGGTCCCCGTAATTCGAGTGAGATTGTCATGGCGCAAAAGCAGATATGGTCTGGTATTCCCTTGTTCCCTGTATTGGTTATGTTCTTCATTTCTTGTCTAGCAGAAACTAATCGAGCTCCGTTTGATCTCCCAGAAGCGGAAGCTGAATCAGTTGCAGGCTATAATGTAGAATATGCGCGGGATGCGATCCTTAATAGTCCACTGTTGGCGGAAGCCAATGTCCCGGGGTCCCGGGGACTCATTCTGACTGAAACAAGGGGTGGGTCTTTACCAATTTCTAAAATATTCGATTTTAGGGAAGCCAAAAAGAGCGCCTAGCGCGAGCTTTATTGAAAGAGGCCCCGTCACTATAGATGGGGCGCCCCTTATTTTATTGAAAACTCAAGGAAAGCTTTTATATGTATTCTTGCGCTCAAGCATGCGATTCGAAGAAAGCAACAAGCGAGAAAAGCCCTTTCTATTCTTGCTTGTTTAGTAAAGTAACGCTTTTCATTTTGTTAGGAGTAGGTGCTATCTGGGGCAGGGCACTCCTCATTCTTCATTCGAAACTAATGAATGTCCGGTCGGGGGTTTCTGCCTTATTATCAAAAAGGGAGTTGGGTAAAGCAAACTCCCTCCTTGGACGAGCACGAGGCTTAGTCAAGTAGAACCGGGTTGCGCTGCTTTATGCTCCGATCGAAAACAAATCAATGGGGCCATGCCGGTACGACTGAATATGCGTTAGAAAGGTCAATCCCTCCCCTACGACACCAAAAAAAACCGGGCCGAACTTCTAACAAGCCCGCCCGCTTACATAGAACAATATCGTGGCAACGTAGACCTAAGTGGTATCATATTGGATCCTTGGGAACCATCACAAGGACGGCCGGCCTATATTTGAACGAGAATGCCGTGTCGTCCAGCGGAGCCTAGAAGAAGGTGACTCGCGCAGACAGCTGACTCTTTTTCAATAGAAAGGAATAGCCAAACCAAGTCAGCTGTCTGGTCAATCTCAGAGATCTTATCGGCCGGCAAACTGGAGATGGACGACCACGATCCCGACCTTACCAGCACCAGAGGTGTACTAATCAATGAACCCCCGAAACCTACTTTTCTGACAAAATCAACCAAGCGTCACGACATGTTGTTGATATTGATTGAGTTTGAGGGACTTTCGCTGACTGAATTCATCCATAAACCCAGACCCCCGTAACCTTCGTAACCAAAGCGTCACGACAACATTCAAAGGCACCTTTTGGATTAAAAAGTAGGGGGGCGGAGGAGCACGTAGGAATGCCGACCACTACTTAAGCCACTTGTGGCTGAGAGAAAGCGAGCCGTCGTATAGGTTGTTCGGAGCGTCAGCGTCGAAGAAGCGAGCCCCTATCAGAGAAAGCCATTGCGCGCTAGCCTAGCTAGCTAGCCTTTTTCAGCTCAGCTGGCTATTATGTTAGTTGTAGCCCGCCTTCCCTCCTTCTCTCATTTCGGAAAGATTTTGCTTTCTTATGATGACCTGGTCGAGGGAGTACGATACATCGGTGTAAAAGATTGAGTGGGACCTGTGAGGTTGGTCACGGGGCAGCTGACCGAAAGGAAAGCGGGTAGGCAATTCCTATTTCATGATTTTTCTTTTTTTTCCGGTATTCCGCTCCACGAGCAGAGCGAATGAACCCAGTGGGCTGTGGTGATGTTAGAATTTGCACCTATTTGTATCTATTTAGTGATCAGTCTGCTAGTTTCTTTGATCTTACTCGGTCTTCCTTTTCTATTTGCTTCCCCTAGTTCGACCTATCCAGAAAAATTGTCGGCCTACGAATGTGGTTTCGACCCTTTCGGTGATGCCAGAAGTCGTTTCGATATACGATTTTATCTTGTTTCCATTTTATTTATTATCTTTGATCTGGAAGTAACCTTTTTCTTTCCTTGGGCAGTCTCTCTCAACAAGATTGATCTGTTTGGATTTTGGTCCATGATGGCCTTTTTATTGATTTTGACGATTGGATTTCTCTATGAATGGAAAAGGGGTGCTTTGGATTGGGAGTAATCACTAGTGATAGGGCATAAGGGGAGAGGACAAGGTCAAGAGCGATGCCTACTTTGTTTTTTCAATCTAGAATGGATACTACTATCCGTATCGAGCTGCTTTACACCCAGAACCATGCCGATTGTTTTTTCATTTTATTTGGTATTATTTTAATAATCTTTTTACTGAAAAATCCAAATTTCAGAAAGGAAACATGGTTGGCACGGTGCCTCCACTTCACGCGGGCCAGGGCCCGCCCAGTCTGGTGCTCCGGAGGACGATGACCCAGAAAAGGTGCGTCTTCGGAAAGACATTCGTAAGGCTCTGGAGAAGCTTCTAAAATTGTTTGCGCTATTGTAGTGGCATGGGGTTCTGTGGTAAGTACGGGGCAGAACTCATTTCTTGGGAGCCCCAAGATGAGTTTTCCTATAATATCCGCAAATCGCAAATGCGGATCCGCTTTTTACGGAAATATATGTCTAACGAGGCGTGGAACTCTGCTGACATGAACGCTCACTGGATCCATGACGTAATACGCCGGGATCCCCCATCATCTACATGACTTTTTATACCATCGTCTGGTTTTTGGTGATGGCCTTTTTTATCTTATTCGTATTCTAATCTTCACTTCAGTCTTCTCTGAATTGGAAGAAAAAGAAGTGAGTGAAACGGGAAAAAAAGATGATGAGAAATCCCCCCGGACGTACTCATGGGCAGCGTGAGGAACCGGGTAACCAAAGTCACGATCAGAAAGGTTGACATCCAGACCATGTTTCTGGAAAGCGCTGGTTCGAGCCCAGTTCGTGACAAGGCCTTTTTGGTCATATAGAAGGATAGACGCCCCTCCTTTCTCGTTAGACAGATGACTCCCCTATTTTTTAGCTGGTAAATACGGGATAGGATCGACTCTGGCAGCTGAACTTCTTTGTCTATTTATCTATGGCTCTTGTGCTAGTGCCCATCAATCTCATTCAATCCACCAATCAACGTGTGGTAGCTCCGCCATCTGCAGCGAAGGAAGGATAAGAGCGAACGATTCTTATTCTACTTACAGCCCCTCTATCGAAGCAGAACAAGTAGAAAACGGATGCCCCAGTTTTTGGGGATTCTATTTCGATCCAAACCCGACAACCCACATCTACATTTATATACGAAATTAGAAAGACCCCTCTTTTAGTTTCGTTTTGGCAGACTGAATACCAATCTCGCGTGGGTAAGAAGAAAGCGGTGAAACTAGGCGCTTCATTCAAAAAGGCGCAGAACGGTGCAGGAGTTCCTGGAGCTGGAGGCAGGGACAGCAGAAGGGTGAGATTCTTTCTGAAGCTAGGATGGAGAGGCGGGAGGTGGGAATCGAGCATTACTGGCGGCGAGATCGGAGTAGCACCTGGTTGGGGTAAGGAGATCAATAGCTATGTGCTATGGAAGCGGGGAGGAACTTCTTTTCTAATAGTTGTTTTGTAGATTAGTAGTTTAGATTAGTTGGCCTGCTGAAGACAGACCGAATAGAAAAACAGATGGTTTGATAGTTGCACATTCGCTTAGTTTAAATTTTGATAGTTGCACATTCGTTAAATAAAGCCCATTTTCTGATGCCTACATTAAATCATCTGATGCCTACATTAAATCAATTGATTCGTGATGGTAGAGAAGAAAAACGGCGCACGGACCGTACTCGAGCTTTGGATCAATGTCCCCAGAAGCAAGGAGTATGCCTGCGTGTTTCAACGAGAACACCTAAAAAACCTAATTCAGCTCTACGTAAGATAGTCAAAGTACGGTTGAGCAATCGACATGATATATTTGCTCACATTCCAGGCGAAGGTCATAATTTGCAGGAACATTCTATGGTCTTAATAAGAGGAGGTAGAGTAAAAGATTCGCCAGGTGTGAAATCCCATTGTATTCGAGGAGTCAAGGATTTGCTGGGAATTCCGGATCGAAGAAGAGGAAGATCTAAATATGGTGCGGAAAAACCCAAATCCATATGAATGGAAAACGGGGTAAGCTATCGTATAGAAGAAGAATGCCATAGATTGAATCGACAGATCGGCGCAGTCTAGTTCCGAGTAGATTCGAGTAGACGGCAGTTGTGCGGTCTAGAAGTGCTTCGAAGCAAGCAGAGATTTTTGTATTGTGGTCTCTGGTTGGTGTGCAGTGAGGTAGTGTAACTAGGTAGCCAGTCTTTACTTAACTCGTCCCAAGCAATGCCCCGACGACTCCCATGCTGGTTGGACCAAGCGATTTTCGACAAGTCTTCCTGAATTTGGAAAGCAAGAAGCGGAACTACAGGGATGAAATGAAAAGTCTTTCTTACGATTACGCCCAACAGCCCACTTGAGCAATTTGCCATTCTCCCATTGATTCCTATGAAAATAGGGGACTTGTATTTCTCATTCACAAATCCATCTTTCTTTATGTTGCTAACTCTCAGTTTGGTCCTACTTCTGGTTCATTTTGTTACTAAAAAGGGAGGAGGAACCTTAGTACCAAATGCTTGGCAATCCTTGGTAGAGTTTCTTTATGATTTCGTGCTGAACCCGGTAAACGAACAAATAGGTGGTCTTTCCGGAAAACAAAAGTTTTTCCCTCGCATCTTGGTCACTTTTACTTTTTCGTTATTTCGTAATCTTCAGGGTATGATACCTTATAGCTTCACAGTTACAAGTCATTTTCTCATTACTTTGGGTCTCTCATTTTCGATTTTTATTGGCATTACTATAGTGGGCTTTCAAAAAAATGGGCTTCATTTTTTAAGCTTCTTATTACCTGCAGGAGTCCCACTGCCGTTAGCGCCTTTTTTAGTACTCCTTGAGCTAATCTCTTATTGTTTTCGCGCATTAAGCTCAGGAATACGTTTATTTGCTAATATGATGGCCGGTCATAGTTTAGTAAAGATTTTAAGTGGGTTCGCTTGGACTATGCTATGTATGAATAATCTTTTCTATTTCATAGGAGATCCTGGTCCTTTATTTATAGTTCTTGCATTAACCGGTTTGGAATTAGGTGTAGCTATATCACAAGCTCATGTTTCTACGATCTCAATCTGTATTTACTTGAATGATGCTATAAATCTCCATTAAAGTGGTTATTTATTTATAATTGAACAAAAGCGAGTCTGAATGGGTATACTTAGTCGTGGAGCATTCCGAGTATTTGCTTTAGGGATCGTTCCTGCGCATCTGCTTCCTTTATAGCAGTTATTGCTCCGGTTCCAGAACAGAAGGTATAGCTCTTGCCTCGGCTTCGCCTTTGAAATCGGAGACTGTTCCAATTTCCTACTGAGATAGGCAAGCGTAGGGAGAACTAGACGTATCTTGCTAGGCAAAGACAGGTTAGAATGGATAGCTCGCGGGTGGACGGGATAGATCACTCTTGCAGAAGGAGGTAGAACCGGGGGAAGAATTAGGGCCTAAAAGGTCCTCGCCCTCTTAGGCACATGGTTCTAAAGATTCAATCTCAAAGCGGTACTAAAGATTAGGCAGAAGCAGAACTAGAACTAGAATTCTTCGCCCCTCCTCCTGTACCATACCAAGAAGCAAGTTCAGAACAGAAGGATAATGGGCTCGTCTATTATAAGTTATTAGTTGACAGAGCTATCTCAGATATCTCGAGTAAGGAGACGGGACGGAGAGTTAGAGTTCTATTTCTAGGAAGGAAGAGACTCTCGGGAAGCGTGCTCTCGGCCGGGCTCGAAGCAGAAGGTAGAACGTAATATCTCTTGTTTGGCTTGGTTCAGCTCATCAAGCTATTACAAAACAAGTCCAGCGGAGACAAAGAAAGAAGCCATTTTGACGGTGTTTTCGCTTCCAGTCCGTAATTCTATCTTCAGGCTTAGTCCAGTCCGGATCCATCCTAAACCAAAGAGCGGGGCTAAGCGAGGGGCATAGCGATACAGTGTTCATACTCTTTTTGCTAAAATCCAGTAGGAATGGGAGGATCGGGGAGGGGCTTGCCCTGGAATGCAGTGAGGGGCCCGGAGCTATTGAATTATTTCATAACCCGGGGAGAAGAATAGGACTCTTTACCAGTATCATAACCGGAAATGAAACTTAGATCACGATGTGAACCTACTTATGAGTGGAATTTCGTTGAGGAAAACGAACTTTTCTCCAATTGAGATGCTTTCTTCATTTATGGATTCTATGCGAGATTCGGTTAGTGTGAATTGCCCAGACTAGAAAGCTTTCCCTCATTGCCTTTAGCAAAGCTAAAGCCGACCACCTGTATCAGTCCCCGCTATCCAATTCTAGTTCAAGCAAGGTCATGGGCTCAATCGAAGCCTCTTCTCTTGAATCAGTCTCCTCCATTCGGAACTCTAGAATTTTAGAAAGTTCCGCAGAACGACTTATGGGTAGCGAACCCTAAGCGTGAGGTCAGTACGAACAACTTCTTTGATACGGCTGCTAGTTCGCCTTCTCCTAGCGCTAACACCCAAACCAAAAAGAATGGTTCTACCTCGCCGATGACCTTGACTAGAGAAAGAGCTTAGCAACCGCTCCTAAAGCGACTTTCTTTTTAATTTACTACTTAGTTCACCGAAACCCTTGCCTGGACCCCGTCGCGCCCTTGACTTTGTTCAATCTCGTTAACCAGCCGCGACGACTGTATCACCGACAAAAGGGAGAGGGGGTTTCCCAATTCTATCTATTAACCCGAACTCTACCTCTATGTATTCGACTCGTATCGTAGCATGAGACCCTTTCAACCTGCTCCTCTGCTTATGGCCTGGCCCTATCTATCCTCCTACTATTTAATTTAGAAACAGGCCTTCCCATCTTAGACCATAGCTAGACCACAAGATAGCCGATAGGAAAGATATGGATTCCTTTATGGCAGTTTATGGTTTACCCTGTCCCTACTATCCAAGGCTTTCGTATCAGGGAAGTTTACTTGTCTTCTGTTCTGTATAGGGTTAGGTAAGTCCGCACCACTCTTTGACTTTGAATCGAAGGCAGCGAGAGAAGCTTTTAATTCTACTATGACCCCTTAATGAGTGAATTCGCTTATCACTTCTTAAAGTGTTCATTGTTCTATTTGCGTGTAATGTTCGGCTTATTTGAATAAGTCGAGATTGAATATGACTGAGAATATTCTATAAAAAGAAGAGTTCTGTCTTGATTTGCGGGTTTCGGATGTGACACACTTCAGAATCCGCCTTCTCGACAGTAAATTGAGTGCCACCCCTCGCCCTGAGCTTGCAACAGCCGATTAGGAGTGCTTGCTTTCTCTTAAAAGCTGGAAAGTCTTACTTTTTTTTCTGCACAATAAACTAGCTTTATCTGTCTTGCTCACGTCCTCAAGAAACTACCTGGAATCAACGGTAACAGGAAAGGGCTTTTTCTTAAAGGGAGCTCGCCTCCTTCGAACACTTGGACTTGGAAAAGCATACCCGGGGACTCATACTCGATTAAGGACACTCTCACCCTGGAAATGAAATGTAACAGCTTTCAAATAGATCACTTGTTTTTTCACTAGATTGCCTAGCCTACTTCCTTGCCCAAGGGACTGATGGAAAAGCTATCCCTGTCCCCGCAGCAGTATCTGTATCTGTATGTATATTTTCCTTACCTCTAGAAAGATTCTCCTTACCTGCTTGAAAGGACCTTGCCAGTGGAGCATTTCTCGTACCCTCCTAACATACATTACGAACTATCCGTTCTCTCGACGTAAACCCAGAAAAAAGAAAAAGGATGATTCATAAGGGAGGGGCCGACGGTGCCTTAAAGAACATGGGTCTAGTTCCTACTTCTAGTTACGCCGATCGAAAAAGACCAAGGAGAAAACAGCATTTTGATATCGTGATACCAGGGAACATGATCCTCCGAGTAACCACCCCAAACAAAAGGGGCTTGTCGTGACTCCGGCAACCGGAATTGGATACCAAAAGTGGTTACCTGATCATACAACTTCCATAGTTGCCCAAACCGAACCAGCTCTGAATCAGTTCGGTTGATGGCCCAAAGGGTTTTTACAACACAACAGGAGCCTTAAATTCCATAGGTCACCCAGAGCACATCCTAAAACAGCATTGTGCCATAATACCAATGGCAATAACGCAGCCACTGCTTCATCCAACCCCTGAGAACTGACCACTCGAGAAAGATAGACCAAAGAATTGCTTTTTATCATCGTAATGAGAGCGGAAGATAAAGATTTCGTAGACATGCAGCTCTTGAAACCACTACGCTCCCGGATGAACTAAGCTTGGAAATCATTTAGAAGTCCAGTTTTTGATGAGCCCCACTAATGGATAGGGCACTACATGTCCAAGAAAGAATTAGCATTGCCTTACCAGCGCTAGAAAGACGCATGCCTGACTGGCTTAAGCTTAAGAAAGAGCCATGCTTGTTGAGAGAGCCAAGATAGTCCAACCCTCTCTTCCTAACTTCCATACTCCACCTATCGGCGAATAACTATAGTTATGCCTTGAACAGCTTCTATTGGCCAACCACGCCTTTCTGATGCACTTCACTTAACTTATTAGTGGCAGCTTTCTTATTGGCATTGGAGCCAATTTCATTACCACCTTCCCACTCTTCGCTGACACTCACCTGGAAGACCCGAATTAAGCATTAAATTCTCATAAACCGATTCACTCTAATGACGAAAGTGAAGAAAAAGAAAAGGCTATCTCCGGTAAAAGGCTATGGTTCACTCGCGGTCGAAGAAGAACTGGTTGGGAGCGACGGAACTTACTAATTAACTGATTTGACTTCTTTACTTTAGGGGTGAAAAGAATCACCAGTTGATGCGGAATAAGCGATCTTAGCATGCCCAGAAATAAAAGAAGTTCACGCATTGGAAAACTGGAGTTTCGATAAGTACTGGTACAAACCCTTTAGAGGAAGGCTTTCATGCCTTTTTGATATATGTCTTAGTTGGCATAAAGTAATAAAGCAGCCAATCCGGGAGTGCCAGCCAGTTAGATCTGATTGGAGAGGCAGAAGAAAGAAGGAACTCCGAGAAAGTCAAATTTACGGCCGGGTTCGGTTTACCTGGGGTGAGGTCACGCGAGGGTAGCATGTAAACAAAGAGGAATTGCTATCCTGACAGCAGAAACTACAGGTCTTCGAACATTGGCAACCCAGCTTTAAAGTAAGCGAGGGACAAAGGCATTAAAATATAGTAAGACATCACGATTAGCGATTAGCCTTGTCTCAGCTTTGACTCTTGATGGTTTCATGCTCACAAGAAGAGGAAGAGGAGAGGTGACATAAGACCCAGCTCCCATTGAAAGCAAAGGAATAAGGGCGTGAATCAAAGCTCCTGCCGAATATTGATGAAACACAAGACGATCTGGTACATCGAAACTGTTAGTAATAGGCCGAAGAATGGTGCATTAGATCCGGTAGCTCGCGGAGGGAATTACATCCAGGCCAGCCCTTAGGCTTAGGTACAACCTTACCGGTGCTTTCTTCATAAGTTTGTCTTTCTATTTTATTTACAGAAGTTTATGCACTTATTCGCCTAGAAGGAAGAAGCCCGGAGAGCGAAGGAACGGGATTAAGGGAGTGAAGCCCAGGGCAAGAATCAACCAAATAGGTAGAGTCCCGATAGACTGGGAGGTAGTTGTTCCAATCCTCTTTCTCGATGCTTTTCATAGCCCTGTTTCGTAAACAAGGGAATGACCCATGGCATCGGTTGACTTAAACGAGTTGGGGAGCGAAGCAACTCGACTAAATCATAGGTTAGCTTCTTCCTTGTGAGCTTTCTTACTGGAGACAAGCAACTCGCCAAAAAGTACGAAACGAGGTTTGGCAACATACGAGCTGGCAGGAGAGGTGGGCTTGCTTGAGATGAGAGAACTTTCTTTCCCCTAACCCCGTGCTCGAGGAAGAGGCTGGCACTGGCAGAAAGAGAGAGGATTCCCGAGAATAGATCTCGGTCAGGACGAGAGCCGTAGCTCATGCGAATCTGAGAGCGGATACACGACTTTGACCTTATTTTGGAGGGGTGTCTTAGGAGACAGTCCGGGGGCAGAAAAAGGCCGGCCAGGGGCCAATGAACCAAAGCCGGACTCCCTCTTTCTACTCCATGATCTCATGTTCTTCTTTTTCCCCGTCTACTAATGAAATGTCTTTTGTTTGCTTGCGCATTCCCTTCATCGATTCTTCACCGGAAAGAGGATTTGGTCTCCGCTGGATCTACTTCCCCGGAGCTCTCTCTTCTTTCTTATTGAAGAAGCTAAGCTGTTCTTCCTCCTGTTCAACTGTGAAAAATCTCTTCGAAGGTTCGCAGGAATATGCTCTTTGCCTTTAGCCTGGCACTTGCCATTTCATCAGCTGCTGTTAGCTCTCCAGGGAACGTCAGGGATTCACTGATGCTGTTGTTCACGAATCCCTTTCTAGTGGACTTGGCTAGACTAATTGCAGAGGATAAGTCGGCAGAGATTGCAACGTGGAATCCGGAGTGAAGACTTGACGCATTCAGTTCCCTTTCAACCGGCCGTATGCTAACACCCCCTCACGAGATGGAAAATGGTTTCAAGTAAAAAAAGTCAAGCAGGAAAGTCATCAGTCCCTCTTCATTCCCTGGGAAAAAACTGCTGAGGCGAGACTCGTTTTCCGAGAAGAGGTCGGTTAGGAATCAGTGTGATCAAAAGAGGAATTCAATCTTTCTTCACCTCAATGAAAAGCTTTTCGCACCGTCTCAACTACTTCTACTTAACAATTGGCCAAGACTTCTTCTACAAATACAAAATGAATTCCGTCCGGGCCGGGGCTTTCAATCAAAAGACAGCCTTTTTTTTTTTAACATCTGGCTGATTGAATCGCATCTTCTGGCCTCTTCTTGTTGAATGAAATTCTTGGCCCTTTCCAAAGTAGCTTCATCCCTGGCCGATCAAGCATTGAGAATCTTATCATTAGCCAGGAGGGGCCATTCATTCTATTAGGGTAAAAAGGGCGTAATTCAGGCTGGATGGAGGCAAAATAAAGATTTAAAATAAAAGATTTCCGATTCTTTATCTTGACTTGAGAGGATGTCGAACTCGAAGCAAGGAAAGATCAATATCATCGGCAGTTGAGGGGCGAAGCATTAACTGAAGGATGCGCTTGCCCATGGGAAGGAGAGAGGTTGGGTGGTGAGTTGCAATGAAAGAGCTGAGAAGTTGTGGATGTACATCGAAGGGTGAGACTTTATCGGCTCAAGCCGGAACGCTTTATCTGTGCCTACATACCGAATCAGACAAATGAATCAATCGGTGGTATGCTCTTCTTCACGTGATCGTGCTCTATACCTATGGGACTAACAACCACGGGGGCTTGCACTCACTCCCTTTATTACCCAGATTAGGAGCTATTCTTAGAGCCGGGGTGCCCCCGCCTAGGGAAGCGGATCTGTTCTCTAAGGAGCGTTAGCCATACCATGTAACTACAAGACGAGGGACCCTGACGTGACGGGCTCTTTCCGAAAAGGGGCCATTAGTGCTCTTTTTTTGTAAGCTTTTAGGCTTTTTGTCTGTCCTGACGCCTTCTCTTCCTTTGGTCTAACCCTGAAGCTTTCACAGCGAGATCAAGTTGACACCATGCCGAACATCATTGGAGATGCCACCCAAGACTGAAATGCTAAACAAAGTTCGTTCGGTAGCTCACACGCACCGCTCGTTTCAAAGGAAAAGGGCATGACCAGCTTCGAATCTGGATCTCTTTTATGATAGTCATCACGAATCCGCTTTCCTTGATTGATGACCTCAATGACGATGACGACTCATTCATAGATCTGTCATCTTAGAGGGGGCCGTCGCGCCTAGGCCAGTCCCGACCTTCGAAAGCTATATGCAACAAATTGCATACCCACCTGGGGCAGCGGATACAGATTTACCAAAAGCAAAGTCGGCTACTGAGGCAGAGGCAGATAAGGTTCCATGGAAGGAGAAAAAATGGAAATCCAAATCAGAAAAGGTCTGATCTTAGTGGGAGAAGTGAAAGGCCACAGAAAGCCTTCGATTCGGGAAAACAACAGCTCCGACTAGGAATCCGAGTCTGAGCCTGACCCCGGGATTACATAAAATCAAGCAGCAGCATCACGAACAATCTTGATTGATATTGATCCCCTATTTGTCTTCCTACCGAAAGCAGGCATGGGAGTAGACAAGAAGCAAGAAAGAGTGCCCGCTATGACTATGGCTGGAAATCAAACTCTTCCCTTTCAGTTCAGGCCGGTTCATTCATTAGAAAAACCGATTCTTGACCTACTACGGCTTCATTCATGTCAACAGAATCAGAGAAGCTTTTAGAGAAGGGGCAGGGGCTAATCTTCCCTTTTCTTTTAGGCGGAAAGAAAAAGACAGATGAAGGAGAAGCGGCTTGGCCGACGAGAGGAGGGAGCTTTCTAAGCAACTCAACCAAGATGAGCCGAGTACCAAACCTTTTCTTACCATTCACTTAAAAAACTTATCTAAGCACTTGACCGAGGAGAGTGAGGGGGAAGGAAGGCATTAGACTGTGTTTCATTCATTTATTAAGTAAGTACGCAATACGCAAGGGGGGAAGAGAATGAAACGACTTCACTTAGTTCTGTTAGCCTAGTTTGAATGAAATGAACTAAGCCAGGTGCGGAAGGGAAGCCGGAAGCTGTGATGGCTAGGAATTCTGTATTAGATCCCTCATCTCATTCTGAAGTCAAGTAAGGAGTCCTAGTTCAGAGGCACAGTACATGGATCGGAACTCTCAGTCGAATGATTGGATTTCCTGGGGCATTAGGTACGGATATAGAAAGTGTGCAGCGGACTCATTAGCCTATTTTGAATTCGAGTAGTTCACTTCTAGGGTTCGGTGCTAGGGTTTCAAGCCTGATTCAACTCTGCTTTGAAGCATGAAATTCAGTCATACAGGTGCGGAACGGGTAATCAAAGTCATCTCCTGTCTGGGGTTGAGATGCACAGGTAAGTAAGATGAAGGAATGAGCCTAATTCAACTAGGGTAACAAGAATACCCCATTCAAATAGAGTCTGCACCACACGGGCATCCGTTTAAATTATTTATAGAATATAAGGAATGAAACTGTGCATAGAATCAACGGTAAATATCATCTCTGTCTTGTAACTTGCCCGAAGAAGACGAATCAATCAGTCTTATTCTAATCTGTCAAGCAAGTGAAGTTCTCTGAGCTGAGGAAAGGAAATGAGCTATCTGGTTTGGAATTCGGCTTTGGCTGTATCTCCTACGGCCGCTCTCTTATCTTAAATCATTAAATCAGCGCGAGGGAGGAAAGGATTCTTTGTAAGTAAGTGTGCAGCTTTGGTTTCAGGAAAGGCAGGAGTAAGCCCGGAAATAAGGAATGCGATGATTCTTTGTCCAATAGATTCGTAGAATAAAGAGTAAGAGGAAAAGAATATGGAATGGTCTCTCACTGCTTTCTGCCACTTCCGAAGGCATTGTTCCTAGGGCTGAAGTGAAGGCTCAGTCTTGCTCGACGGGAGTTCCGATTCCACCCATTCTGATTCCGGGCTCACGGCCCATCTTTTGGAATCTACGTCCTACCAGGACAATTCCAACCTTTCAAAATTCTCTTTCTTTTCGCCCGCTCTTCTAGCGCGCCCTTTTTTATTTTATGGGGCGGGACTCTCTTTTTTCCGCTCATCTTGCTCTCTCAATAGAATGTGATTCCGTTCCGTGCTAGAAGGTCAAGTACAGTTCTTTTCTAATCTCTACAGCTGGTGGCATCTTTCTGTCATACTGGTTTTTCCTCATCCCGGATCTCATCAAGCTATGCTTTCGCCTTGTTCTTTCTCTTTTGGTGAGCGAAGTGACTGGCTTTTCTTTTTCACTTGAAGTGAAATCCGTTTCTTTGTCTCGTGGTCTACTAGTGGTCCAGGCTCTGTTGAAGTCTAAAAAGTAGATTCGGTATAGTACTGTCTATATATTTGTCTTGGTCCAGTGGTTCAGGTCCGTAAGCTTTCTAATCAGCCTGGGATTACTGTTCTTAGAAAGAATAAGCCCTACATGGTCTGATTTGAGCCCTGGTCAAACTGATCCCTCCGGCAGAGGATGGTCTCATATTAGCAATGTTTTGATCGCGCCTATCTGTCGTTGCCAATGAACCGATCACCTTAAGAAAGTATCTCTTTTAAGGTGAAGCGCGTTTCAGCCAGCATAGCTATCCTATCATCTCCTAGTTCTGATCGGCTCACTCTCTTTCTAGGCTTAGTCTAGATGGAAAAAGGGGATCTTATTCTGAACCTAAGGGCTAACTTTATCTCCAAAAGCATCGATAGCGATAGTCGGCTAGGCTTAATCCAGAAGGTAAGATTTAGTAGATACCCCTCAGCCATGCCACTGAATTCTAAGAACTTTAGGACGAAGATTCTAAGTCTGAGGTACGAATCCGAGGAGCGTAGCCTTCTGCTGCTAGGGCGAGAAAAAAAGAGAGAAAGCCACTAGAATCTAATCCGAAAGAGGGGAGGCCGGGAACGTAGCCTCTTCAGAATCGTAGTTCCTAGGCGCATTCATTATTGATTCACATTCTATCCTGGGGCGGGAAGGACTCCGTCTCAAAGCTCTTTTGCCAGCATTGAGGAACCTGAGAAATTAGATTACAGTAGTTATCCGATAGACGCAATTTGACAATTAGCGGAGGTGTCACCTTCTAAACCTACTTTCCTTGAGTCAATAAAGTACGACCTGGATCAACAAAACCCATCTCCGTCTGAGTAGAGACTTCCGAAGATAAAACAAAGCAAGGGTCCGAAGGAGTTCTAGCTTGATTACCGGGAACCCTCTCTTGATAGATGAAGAACCCCTGCCCCAGTCCCATATACAGATCTGTAGCGCGTTGAACCAAGACAAGAAGACCCGAACCCTTTGAGGATCATAAAGAAGGTTGAATCTCTTCGTAACCACTGAAAAATCGAGTTGGAGCAGGACACGGAAATAGAGAAAGCACATCCTACATCCTAAATCCTAAATTTGGGGAGCGGAGTTTGAGGATCTTTTTTGGTTTAAGCACTAAGAAAACTTATTTATAAAATAGATCAAGTTCAGTCCCAGTAGCGAAGGTAGGCGCATAAGTTCATATTCCCTTGAGGGGAGCGAATACACTCGATCTAGCTATGTTGGCTAAGGAGCTGGGACTGGTGCTTATGGATCTTTACCTAGAACCGAAACTTACCTTTACTTTCGATCTGGTAGTGATGCTGCGGGCTTACTTAAATGGAGCCCTTGGTTCCCATACATCCATGTAAAAGCCTTTCTCGGTGACAGATGTTATTGATGAAGCCATCCCTGAAAAACTGGACAAGCACGCGTCTGTACGGTATAACAGGACCGTCAGCTATCTAGTGAAATAAAGGGCATACTTTTTTTTTCGTGGTATGGACCAAAGAATGGGTTCTGCTGCTATCGACACCTACTAAATTAACCAAAAGTAATCGATCGAGACCGACCGAGGAGAACTGAGCATAAGTCGGAGATCTTAGGTTAGGTTAGGGTAGGGAAAAGGAATTTCATCCGTCACTTCGTTCATACCTTCTTGGCTTAGGCTTCCAACTGAACCTATTTCATAGCCTTTAGCCTGCCGCTAGCAGAAGCTAAGCGCTGCGCGCTAAAAAACGTTGCTTCTGTCGGCCTTTCTGTGGAACAGTCCACCAATAGCAGAAGTAAAGGGTTACTGTACATACAAGAGTCTTCCAGTTCTTACGTAAGCTTTTTCTTACTAGTCAAGTAGTACAACAGCTGTATCTTATTTTTATAGCCCGGCGCGGCGGGTCGCCTTTTGAATTCCGTAGATAGAAGAAACTATTATAAGGAGTAGGTGAGTGAGTGAGTCCTCACTGACCTGAGCGATTTCGATCACCTAGCAGGCCTTTTTTTTTTTGGGGGGGGGGGATCCAGTTCCTTGCCAACTATCGACCCCCATCTCTTTTCATTTGGGTAGTACCAAACCTAGCCTAGCCTTCGTCAATTACACTAAAGCGGAGCACCCAACTATGGCGTCACGTCAATTAAGGGTTAGGTTAGTCAATCCGGCCCGAGACGTCACCAAAACCGCCGTAGGAATGGAGACCGCTCAATAGAGCGGAGGCGAACTGATGAGAAAGAGGCAGGCCCTACTCACTACAAACGAATACACCGCGACGATCGAACTGCACTCATGCCTCTCCCGCATCAAGTGCCCCCCCTATGTAGTGATTCTATCAATCACGTAGGTAGGCCCTCCATTCTGATTGGTATATCATGAAAAAAGAAAGCGCACCAGGCGCACTTCGCTTTCCCTTGCCGTTCGCCTTTCTAAGTCAAGTAATGATGCCCCGCCGAAGACTGGAGCCTCGTAACATGTTGACGAAGACCTCCGAACTGAGGGTTCGATCAGTAGAGGGGACGACTTTGCCTCCCCGGAAGAAGAAAAGAAGAAAAGAGGGGACCCGCTCCCTAGCCGACTGATGCCGTATATAACTGAGAGGGAACGTGTCACATTAGAGGTGAACGATCATAGATGTCCTATAATCACCACGATGAGGCTGGTCCCTCTTTTAGTAGACTCAGCTATGAATATGAATGAAGAAATGAATGCCGGCTCTTTCTGCTAACCCCACGAGGTTTCTTAATGCTGATACTTTCTGTTTCGTCGAGCCCCATGTGGTCCTCCTTTGATTGTGGGTTCAATTGGATAAATCCGTCAAGTCAAGGTCAACGTACGTAGCAGCAAGGATGGTGCCTATTTCTCGTTCTCGCTCGGGAGCCAAAACGAACACGCCTGATACCTACTGTACTGGACCTTCGACCAGGCATTCTACCCTTGTCGAATCGGAACCAACCACCACTGCATTACGCTCGAACAGTCACGCGGCCGCCGGCCTTCCGTACACAGATATAGATTCATTCTTCGTACCTGATCCAACCTCACAACCCTTCGCGGGTTGGTCAGGAGTCATGGTAAGACGGAATTTTTTTAAGAAAAGAGAGTGCTCGACCGGAACAACGGCCAACAAAACAAAGACCGTAATTACATAGATAACCGCTCCTCCCCTTATCCGTCTTGTAAGGCGAACCGTATGGCGGCGAAAGACGACCTCACCTTCTCGTAGATGGTGTCAGTGAGAGCAACGTCGAGTATCCCCCGTTGACCTTCTTTTGTAGATAGAATCCTCAATGAGTGGAAACAAGCAACCTTTCTTATCTTAGTGACGTGTTGAGTAAGGCCGGCTTTAGAGCCCGACGCCCCTTATGATGAGAAGAAGAGGGGCCGCCCTCTTTTCCGCACCAATCCGTCCCCCTACATCTTTTTTAGGGTGTATAGCTCAGTTGGTAGAGCATTGGGCTTTTAACCTAATGGTCGCAGGTTCAAGTCCTGTTATACCCAACCCTACCTTACACTATACTACTACTGGATATCGATCTAAGATAAGATCAAACTTTCTTTTTGAAGTGGAACAAAGGATTGTGTGACAGCTTGGGATAAAGAGAAATTGCATGTACAATTTCTCTTATGTGAGCACTCTTCGTAAAGAGAGGCCTTTGCGGATCACGGGATAGAGTTCTGGGAAAGGAAAGCAGTCATATCCACTGTGATAAGAAAGCATTTCACCTCCCTTCTGGCGGAAAGCCCTTTCCAGATGGAGTAAGTAGTCCATGAACAGAATGTGGCTCGACTAAAAGGTTTAGTTTACGGAGATGCGTACCCTTTAGGTAGGTAGGGGGAGGTTCTTTCTGATGCTCGACCGTAGGGTACGAGCTCCATACTTGGAGCGAGAGGTCACGAGTAAGGCTGCCCCTATTGCCTTTCTTTTTTGTTTTTGAAAACGGATACCCATACCGGGTGTGATGATGTCAGGAAAGGGCCACGTCATCTAGAAGTCTGTCTACTTGATTTGATGAGTGAGGAATAAAAACCTTAGCTAAAGGAAGCCTTAAGGCAACAAGAGGATAGGGTCACCTTTACCCCAGTATGCGAATCCAAGTCAGACGATTGAGTCTCAGAGTCAGTTAAGAGAAAGCGAAGGAAAGGAAAACTTGGAAACATCCACTGACGGAATCTAACATAACACATCCATTTTGTTTGACCAATATCATTCCCATCTATACCTTCTTTCTAATTTAGCAGCCTTCTCGGATCAGAAACGGAGCAAAAGAGGTGCAGGAATCAAAGTGAAGTTATTCACCTTATTGTGGCTTTAAGTTTCTGAAGAGAAGAAAAGAGCACTGACTTTGACACCGGCAAGAGAGGAAGGAAAGCGGTTTTCGGGTAGTTGCTAAGAGAGAATAGTCCGTGCGCCCTTTGAGAGAGGAAAGGAGGGCAGATGGTTGAATCATGAAGATTGTAAAGTGGCTGGATTACAAAGAAGTAGATCCGGGGAAGCGACCGGAACAATCGATATGAGAAGGAATGACCCGTCGGGTTGGGTCTTTCTCGATATGCTATCTCACAGCATTCAATCTTTCGACGTGACCGTCCGTACAGATGAAAGTATGTCTACCTCCCTCCTTCTTGAACGTAATAAAGATGCTAATGAGCTGGCGCACTGAAAGACAGATTATGGAAGGGAATCGAGAGTACAGTTCATTCAAATAATGAATTCACAGCTGCCATTCCGACTTTCCTTAGAAGAGCAAAAAACCGTCAGATCAGACCGGGAGCTCGATATTCAGAAAGAAGGTGGTAGGGCAGAGAGGTTCAGCCAAGGGAAATGCCATTCTATTTCCAGCTGCATTACTGCACACCGAAAAGAAGGTCTTCTTGATCCCCGGCTGATTCGATTAATAAGACAAGAACGAAACACTAGAGATTAGACACGAACTGGATTTTAGTAACGAGAGTCGGGATCGCTCATAGCTAGATTCCTCAGTAGCTTAGCAACTCGTAACTGGATGAGGGCAAGAGAACGGATTAGCTTTTAGCTAGAGTCCCAGCACGATATTACGGATTCCTGCACTAGAAAGCAAAGAGGCGGAACCCATTGTAGCTGTAGCAGAAGCAGCTGCCATTGATTTTGCACCTTCAATACGAGATTTGAAGAAAAACCTAAACTCATATGTATGAGTGGAAGTACTTCCAGAGCTTGACTAAGGATAGCTTACCGATATTCAAAAAGGTCGGCATAAGCCCATTCCCTAAACGGAATAGACAGATCCGACAGAAGTCGACCGATGGAAGTCGAAACTGTCACATTATGACAGCCCCAAAACGCGGGATGGATGACATTTGATTCATTCAAAACTATATCTTTCAATCGATCTCAAGTCTGAGGTCATAGCATCCTTGCTTGAAAGAGTGACTCTCCTCTGGCCCAATCAAGAGGGGGCTCGGCTCGGGCATGCCCTTGATTCTCCTCTTTCTCGTACACGAAGCCGGGTCCTTGAAAGACTTATTCCCTTTCCGGACATCGGTCTTCAATCGCTTGTAACACTTCCTGTAACGGACTTTTCAAGGCGAAGTGAATCAAAGAATTGCTTCTCTTAGCGTCCCTCACTTCCATTTTTTATAACTGAGAATGCCCTTTCGGGCCATATGTGACTGAGGAATGAGATGAAACTGAGCATGCTCGACCGACAGCTGCCGGATTAGAGTAAAAAGAAACTCTTGGGAATAAAATGAACGAAGGCAGTCAGAATCCAGTCCGAAATTCTTGCCCGCGGAATGGTCCCTCCGCCGGGGTTGTCAATGTCCGCGACTTCTCCCTTCTTCTTCTTGAACTCATCCAAGTCAGCTACCGACCTTAACACCCTCTTTGCCAAAGTGATGTGATCCAGCTGGGATTTTCCTCAGGCAAGTGAGTGAACCGTAAGATTAAGAAGCCTTGCTATTGCCTTTCCTTCCGTTCCTGTAAGCACCAACCAAGTTTGATTCCTGGGTGAGATCTCTAGTTACTTCGCCCCTACCCTAGAGTTTGACCATTTCCGCTTCCTTCTATTGAGAGAATGCCAAGCAACCTCTGCTTATCAACTACTCCCAAACCTCTTCTTAGAGCTAGCCTCAACCCGCAAAGATCTTCTACCCTTTCACCTACTGCCTGAAAGTAGTGCCTGTAATATCAATTTCTAGTTCAATAGCATAATCCTGCTAGTCCTACCTTGCTCAATGAATTACCTGGATCGAAAAAGAATGCGCTTTGCACCTTATTGGTTGACTTATTCCTAGAAGCTCTCTTCCTTCTACCCACTCCTCTCTACCGCTTCTTTGCGTCCTGGCTTCATGGTCCTTGTCCTTGCTTTCACTCATATTACATACAGCTGGTAAACAAACCTCTGCCTTCATAGGCTCATTCCTTTGACCCGATCGTTTAAAGAACAGCCTTTGGCACGCTTCCCCTTAGTTTAGTTGAGTCGAGCTCAATTCATTTTCTCTTATACCTTGAATGACTAGCTGCTAAACGCCCTACTTCGAGTACTGGATTGACTTTATACACCTATTGCTTGAGCTGTAAAAGCACCCTTAACAATCTTCCAGAACGAGTTTCAGGAATTACTAAATATATGGCTATAGGGGTGCATTCAATTGTCAAGAAAAGAAGATGAGTTCTTCTAACTGCAAAATCCGATCCTCGTAATCGATTAGTTGTTGGTGTATTCTGAAACACGGAATCATTGGCTTATCCAATTCTCTATCGAAAAAAGATTCAACCACTATCTGTTTTACGTCAAGCAATACGTGGAGTCACTCCCGCTGTAAAAGCAAAACGTGTAGGCGGATCGACTCATCGATGTACCTATTTCAATAGTATCCACACAAGGAAAAGCACTTGCCGTTCGTTGGTTATTAGGACGAAAACGTCCGGGTCGAAATTGAAAATTCAGTTCCGAATTAGTGGATGCTGCCAAAGGGAGTGGCGATGCCATACGCAAAAAGGAAGAGACTCATAGAATGGCAGAGGAAAATAGAGCTTTTGCACTTTTGAGTTATATCCCTGAACAGGATCTATATAGACACATAGAGCCCGATCGGAAAAGAATCAATAGAAAAAGAATCGGAATAGGAAGGGACCTTCACTTTAGAATGAAGCAGAAAGCCCACATGGATTCGACGAGCGCTCTTCTCTTTGATGCGACAGAAGGGAATGAATCTTTTGAATGGGCATCCGTAACAACAGACGAAGAAAGCCTTTCTTCTAGGCGGGAAGAAGTTCCAAAAGGGCTCTGAGTCCTTATAGGGGCTATTATACTCGGTTCCAATGGCTTTTCCTAAATATCTAATTTTCTGGAGCGAAACTTCAATCTTGGAGGAAGGGTAGTTTGACACCCGTTGCATAAAAGCTACTGGGGCAACCGTAAACATAAAGCTAGATAAGCAAAGGGAGAGGGAACTACGCTCCCAAGAAAGAGCAAAACCTCGCCAAGGCATGCTACAACCTAAACTGCGACGATGGCTCCAAACCGGATACGAAGCAAGCGAAAGCAAGCTAGCCAGGGAAGGGGGTTAGCACGGTAGCGGGCCTCCTCGGCCTTGACAGGCTCCCGTTGATATAGCCTTCTAAAATGAGGAAGTTTTCTCTCTTCCTTCTCAACCCGGCCTTTACTTTAAGGATGAGCGGCCAGCACGCATAATCGAATGCTTCACTCGAAGGGCTACGCCATATAAATATAAGGAGGCTTCCCGCCACCTTGTCCACCTTCACGCCTAGGAATTGCATAAGGACCGGCTCACGACCGTCATTCCGCATTTGGTAGTTGGTCTGCCATTGAGGGTAAGCCCTATTTGAGACTAAGGCAGGCTTCTTTTGACTGCATTTTTTCCTGCTTTCTTTGCGCCCTTTCCACCTAGTTATAGATTTATTTAATGCCTATAAACTGGGACCAAGCCAAGTAAGTCCATAGATCGTCTGTTAATCCTTCTTTGAATCCCAGTTGTATTAGTATCCGTCGTCGTCTGGGGTTTTAACATGACCAAAGTAAAAAAAGTCTTGTCCCAGTTTTGAAGCCTCGAAAAGTCTCTCTATCTGGCTTTGTTATTATTACAGTGTCATCTGCAACCAGCCGTAGAGATATGGAGAGAGGGGACAGCCTTGTTGCAGACCTTTGTTTGGTTCCTATTATGAACCCCACTGGTCGTCCATGGATGATAGGTACTATTCATTGTATATAAAAAAACTTTCGTATCCTACTATGCAAATCCCATTTTCCTGTCGCATATAGAAACCTATGATTAACATTATCATATGCCTGGTTTGGCGAGTTTAGTGATCATGGCTGGCTCACCTGATCTATCAGCTGACTAGTAAGCCTCCTTGGGATAATCATCAATATCTCTTCCTATCCAAATGAGATTAGGAGGGCGCCTTTTTAAAAGTTAAAGAGCCAGCGTGTCTTTCAATCTATTGGCAATTACCTTAGTCATTCTCTTATACAGTGTAGTCCTCATAGCAATGGGCCTCGGTCTAGTGAGGTTTTGCTTTTTTGGAAATCATTGCCAGGAAGAAGGATTGAATTGCATCTGGTTTGCTCCTGTTCGACTTCAATTACCATATGGAGATGGAGGTCGTCCTTAATTATGTTCCAGCACTACCCCTGAATCTATCAACCAAGTAGAAGTTGAAGTTCAGTTGGAATCCATCTAATCTAGTTTGACTATGAGCAGGCCCTCTGTTGTTGATAGATAGCTTAAAAGATTGAATTGAATCATTTTTTTTGTGCCTCGGGGACTCTTTCAAATATTTGGTGGACTGCTCCTATATGCTGTTGGCTCGATAAGATGGATAAGTGTGATAACAATTTCATAACTTCTATCCTTATCTCCTCATGCTGAACCAGAACCAGGCCTCTTGGGCATTTTAAAATGATAAAAGTGTGGATTCTGCCTTTCTTAATAGATGCGTGAAAAAAAGAAAAACCTTTTAACCACAACTGTCGAGATTGTAGGCGCAGCGACTCCCCGACCCTTCTTGACTTAAAGCTGAGCTTCCAATCTTCTATACATACAAGAGTTCTCTATGTGTTCTGCATGTGGTTCTCTCTCAATTGCTCTTCCTTTTCCAAAAACGTGTTTTCTGCTTGTTTTGAAATTTCATTTACACAATTGAATTAACAAGAGGAAAGAAAAACCAGTTAAAAAAAATCCTAAACAAAAAGGTCCTATGTAGGTTATCGTTACATTTTAGTTTATAAACTCAATTGAAAACTTCTTCAAAAATCAAACTAAGAAATATAGTAGGTGAGTAAACGTGGCGCACCTACAAGAGCTCGATAGAATAGGGCTCTATTCGATCCGTCCAGGTCCAGGTAAAGACCTTAACCTATACTATACCTTATGAACCCTTGAGTCCTTTCTTTTATGCGAGGATGCAAGTGTAGGATAGATCTTTCCAAAAGTTCACTTTCTTTGTCGAGATTGGGTTGGTGTTCAGTGGACTGGGTACAAGATCGAAAAGAACCCTACCCTATATACTATATATAGGATATAGGCAAGAGGCAAGCGCTGTCCGTCTTCATGGCCTCAATAAGACGTGGTATTGTACTGGCCCGTTTCGCAGCACGGAGTATACCGTGATCTCCGTTAGTTCCGGTTCGGCTTTTTCCCCAATTTCCCACTCCTTCTGTGAGGCCTCACCACACTTCGACACAAGAGAAGAGGACCGGGCGCTTTGCTTGTCTTGTATCTTCGGGATACGAGTTGGCGGTCTTCTTTAAGAGAACTTCAATCTAATACTCGTTATGGATCAACTCATTGCTGATTTCGTTTCTAGGATGGGTTTGGCTCTGCCTGTAGCTATTCTTGTAGCCGTTAGGGCTGGCCGAATGATCCATCAAATGAATAGTCAAAATATGGAAACAAAGGTAACTGATCTAACGATAAATGTTGTTAAAGAGAAAATCGTTGACCAACTCTCAAAAGAATTGAGAGTCTATAGAGAGACTACTGAGGATGTGAACTTACCAACAGGAGTCAATCTCCAAGAGGTAAGCGCACGTCTATTTTTTGGAGAAGCAAGAGTGAACCTTCTACACATACACAATAAATATTGTGATCTTTTTTCTCAGGGAACGCAAAGTGAATACTTTGTCCAAGTTATA